ACATAAGAATTATGTAGGAACCAAAAGAATCTTTTCTTTCTTTTTGAAAAGACGTAAATAGTTTTATTTGAAGTAATGAGACTAGTCAAATTCTGATATTCGTGGAAAAACAATCGCAAGAAATGCAAAGAAGGAATATCTTTGATCCAACATTGAATAATTTGAACCAAGATTTCCAGATGGATGGGATGGGGTATTAGTAGATTTGACACATAATCTAAATGTGATAATTTATCCTCTAAAAAGGGAAATATTGAATGAATAGATCGTAAATTCTGATATTTTGGTATTCTCTTTTCTTCAAGATTAAATCCTAATCGCGACGAGAATGGAATTTCCAGAATGACTCCAAAACCTTCTGATACCATTTGAGAAGAAAAATGAAAAGAAAAAGAATTCTTGTGCCCCCAAAATGGATTTTGGTTAGAATCATTCACCGAAGAAATCAAAGATTTCTGTTGATACATTCGAGTAATTAAACGTTTCACAAGTACTAAACTAAATTTATTGTCAAAACCTAGAGTTTCCACAGGTTCATAAAGAATCAAACTCTTGAAACTATGATAATGAGCAAGCGAATAAATATACTCCTGAAGGAGTAGCGGATATAGGAAGTTTTGTTGCCAAAATCTATCTCTTTTCAATCTAAATATCCTTGTAATTTTGTCATTTAAATACATTTCTTTAAATACATTTCTAATGTAACCAAAAAAGGGAGGCACTTAGTGTGTTATGAAATGATACATAGTGCAATATGGTCAGAACGGCGTATGTTGTATGTAGTATATTGTTTCTCTGATACTAAAAAGGTATTTTAGTATAAAAAATTTATAACTATAATAAAATACAAATAAGAATATTATGATTCTATTATTCTAAGAATCAATTCTCAGAAGATAATATAGTATAGTCTTATTATATATTAATATTATGCGTTGTCTATTTTTTTACTTTAAAGAATACATATTTTTAGATACTGTTATACTGTACTGTGATATAAAAAAAAAGAATGAGAAATTAATAAGTAAAAGATTATATAAAAGTAAGAACAAATAACGAATAGATACCCCATATACCCCGGAGACAGAGAGTCCAATCTACAGATATTTTTCCTTTCCCTTTATATCATATCCAATATCCAATTCCTTTTTTCTTTTCCTTGTTAATCTAAGCAAAATAACAAGAAAAGAAAGAAAATAGAAAATACTAATTAAGAAAAAGGGGTAAAAATCTTTTATTTTTGCAACCCAATCACTCTTTTGACTTTGGAAAAGAAAAAAAGAAATTATTCTTTTTATCACTATACTATTTCTTCTACACATCCGTCTCCAATCCACAAGAAAGAATAATTAGGGTTAATAAAAAAAAAAAAAGAATCAAAGGTCCACTCACAATTCACAAGAGAACCTTTTACCACATCAGGCACTAATCTATTTTTAACGTATATTTAGTAATTTGATCGGGTAATCATTCAAATTAAGAAGGTAAGCTCGTTGCTTTTTTGTCTTACTCGAATTGGAGCCATAAAGCTCTATCCATTTATTCACTAGACCCAAAATACTTTATACTTTACTGAACTTCAAAATTGTTAGAATAAAGAAAAATTCTCATTTTATTTTTCTTATTTATTTCTATTATGAGTATATGAGTACTAGAAATATTCTTTATTCTATGATTATCTTATTCTTTTTTCTATTCTTTTTACGACATGCTTATTTTTCCATTCATTACCTTTCAGGATCAGTCGCGGTCTTATAAACTATACCAAAAGTCTAGACGAATCCCTTCATCCAAATGTGTAAAAGATCATAGTCGCAATTAAAAGCCGAGTACTCTACCGTTGAGTTAGCAACCCAGATCAATATGAAATATAGACATGATCGAAATAAAAAATATACAGCAAACTCATCTATTTTACTAAAGCAAAGATCCAATAGGGGAGGAAATGGGGATAAAAAGACCTATTTATATAAGATCAAATTATATTTGTTTGAGACGTCATTGTCAATATGAATGGAGTCTTTTAGAAGAAAAAAATCTCAATAAATTATTAAATTATAGAGAAAATATAGATAGAAAAATAGTGGTTTCCTTTAATCAAAGAGAAAAAAAAAAAAAATAAGGAAAGGTACAATACAAATCTAATAAAGATTACCCCCCTTGTTGGGGGGTTCCAAAAAGAAAAAGCAAGAAAAGAATATGAATAAGAAAAATAATAATAAAATCAGTATTAATAGAACAAGAAAAGAAGAAACTTTGAAGAAAAAAGTACAAAAAGATAGGTAATAGGTACCCTATCCTTTTTTTAGTAATGATTTTTTTATTTATTTATAAAAATCCAAAGAAACTTGAAATTCTCTAAATAATTCTGCCTTCCTTAAAATAGAATAAACAATTCCTGTGGGTTGAGCACCTTTTTGAAGGAAATCTAAAATAGCAGGAACATTGGAATAAGTTTGTTTCTTTATCGGATCATAAAAACCCACTTTTTGAAGATCTCTTCCTTCTCTTCGGGATCGAACATCAATTGCAACGATTTGATAGATGGCTCATTGGGATAGATCTAGATAATAAATGCCCCCCTAGAAACGTATAGGAGGTTTTATCCTCATACGGCTCAAGAAAAAAATGATTCTAATTTCTAGAAATTCTCTTTCTATCTATCTTTCTATCTAGAATATAGATAGAAAGAGAAATGGATCCATAAAGAATTATACTGTAATCTGAGCCTTTTTTTTTCTTTATTTACAGAAAAATAGATTTCATTCGTACTCCTAACTCAAGTTGGGTAGTTTTGAAAGAGTTCAAAAGAAAATCCTTAGAATTTATTGAGATGTCTCTAACCTATTTTTTTGTCTCTTTTGCGTATTTATTGCGTATCTATTTTTTTTTTTACTCATTCTGATCCAATTGTTGAGACAAGTGAAAATAGTGTTTCCTTGTTCCGGAATTTGTTGTCTTTGCTTTGCACTTTGTGAAATCATTAGGTTTAGACATTACTTCGGTGATACTTACTCCTTTTCAAAAAGGCAGCAACATACCTTTTGTTTTTTGTTCTTTCTGGAAAAATCATACGAAATCTTTCTTCCTTTGTGATACACTCTTGATTGCAACAGTTTTCAAATTTCCACAAATGAGATTCTTTTTCATTTCAAGAATTTGAACCTAAATCTATCCATTTAGATACTATCCATTTAGATAATTGATCTAATTTATCTTTTTTTTTTTTTATTTATATTATTCTATTTAATTTAGATTCTATTTATATTATAATTATATATATAATTATATATATAATTATATAAATTATATATATATATATTATATATATATATATATTTAATCTATTTACAAAGTTGGTCTAACTTATTGATATTGATTGTCACTAACCCTAGATTATTCCCCCGATAAATGAATAAATGAATCAATCATTTTTGCTCGAGCTCCATCATATGCTATAGCTTTAGATACCATTAGTATCTTTATTTAGTAACCCAAGAAAAATTCAATTAGATTCCTAGCAAAACAAACTATGTCGAGACAAGAGCATCTTCCTTTGTATAGAAAATGGTGGATGTCAGAATCCACAGCCAACATGTCCTTCAAGTCGCACGTTGCTTTCTACCACATCGTTTCAAACGAAGTTTTACCATAACATCCCTCTCATTTTATTTTAATTTGGAACCATATGCAATTGATTCAATATGGAATAATGAATAGTCATTGGTTGAACCGATACATAATATTATTATTACTATTCTAAACTGAAAAAGAAATGTTTATCCGGAAAAAAATTTCACTTCAAATTATCCCATATTTTATCATATGAATAATATCAAAATAAGTTTTAAGCAAACTTATTTACATCTTCAACAGATCTTTCGGAATTGTCCATCATAAAATATCCCTCTTTTTCTTTTCAAAAAAAAAAAAAAGATATTATTCTAAGAATCATTTTTATAATTCAGATTGGATAACATTGTATCCAAACTGAAACAGAAAATTTTTGAATGAGAATCTCAATAGAGAAGAATCTTTCGTTTCTAATGCATCTAATGCAAACGATCTGGGACGGAAGGATTCGAACCTCCGAGTAACGGGACCAAAACCCGTTGCCTTACCGCTTGGCCACGCCCCATTTTGATTTGGTCTAAGAAAAACTAAGCTAAATATTGGTTATTCGTCAATAACCAACCAAAATAAATATAGGGCATGTTTTCGCTTAGATTCAATACAATAGATATAGAATCAAAAAGATTAATTGATCATTCTTTAGAATTCATCTTTAGAATTCAATTAAGATATTGTATAAAAAGAGAATTCCTTGTATTCTTATTTGATTGGAGAATGTAAGGAAGGATTCTTGATTGGGGAGAAGTCAAAGAAAAGAATAAGTCAAATCAAAGAAGAATTTCTTTCTTTTATCTGCCTTTTTATTCTTTTTTCCCTCAGAAAAACAACTCAATCCAATCTGAGAATTTCTTATCATTTCAATCTCATTTGAATTTTTCAGAACAATAAAAGAATATTTGTTATGTTTAATATCTTGAGTTTAATCTGTATTTGTCTTAATTCTACCCTTTATTCGAGTAGTTTTTTATTCGCCAAATTGCCCGAGGCTTATGCCTTTTTCAATCCAATTGTAGACGTTATGCCAGTTATCCCTTTACTCTTTTTTCTCTTAGCCTTTGTTTGGCAAGCTGCTGTAAGTTTTCGATAAAAATGAAATCTCTATTCAATCCATAATTTATTTGATAAAAAAAAATCTTATTACATTAGAAAGAGATTTCAAAAAAAACTTCCTTTTTTTCATCTTTAGAGCGTCATATCAAAATAGTGTATAGTGTGTGTCGTAAAATAGGCGATCTATTTCCTTAAAAAAGATGATCTTATCTTGGAGATTTGTAATGCTTACTCTTAAACTATTCGTTTACACAGTAGTAATATTCTTTGTTTCTCTCTTCATCTTTGGATTCTTATCTAATGATCCGGGGCGTAATCCTGGGCGTGAAGAATAAAAAAAGATATGAGATTGGTTTTTCCTTTCTTTTTTCATAGGTAAATGTATAAATAAATGAAATAGACGCTAGATAAAGATAAACGATTCATAAAAGAAGATAATCGAAATCTATTCGACTTCTAAGATATCAAGTTATCAGGGGGTCGGAGAGAGAGGGATTCGAACCCTCGGTACGAATAATTCGTACAACGGATTAGCAATCCGACGCTTTAGTCCACTCAGCCATCTCTCCCCATTCCAAATGGGAAATTTATCATGTGATTTTACTTCAATGATTCAAAACATATTTATTCAATAAAAAGAATACCTTACTTCTTTTATTTTGTAGAAAAGTTTGTATAAAAGGTTCATTTCCCCGGCCTGTTTAAGTATAAGTACTGGCCGGGGCCAGTACTTCTTTTGTTCCAACGAACAAAATTTGTTATTGAAACAAGAAGAAGAATTTTCATTACCATCCCTAATTATTAGAATTATTATAAGATTCTAATAGATAGATTATCTTAGAACTTCTTTCATAAATTATCTATATCTAGATTAATATGATCTATTCTCTATTGAACTATTGAAATATTTAAATCCAATCTAAGATGAAATAGTAGAGATTATATTCTCTAATAGATTAGAGAGAGTACCTTATACCTTAATCTACTTATTAGATTAGACTATATTAATATAGTTTGTATAGTATATTAGAGTCTAAATGAGTATAAAATAGAATTTATAATATTTAGTCTTTTTAGTAAGAGTTAGTAAGAGTTTTCTTTTCTAATAAGAACTAGTATAATAGTAATATAGCACTCTGATTTTTCGTCTTTATTTTCTAATTCTTATTTAGAAAATTCGGAAATTCATTAATGAGAAACAAATTTCATTCTAAATGAAAGTTGAAGTTCAGTATTATATTCATCTTAATAATTCACTTAATAAGAAGGAAGTATTAAGAAAGAAAAGAAATAGATCTTATCACTTATCAAATAGAAAACACATATTCTTAAAATTTAAAAATGGTTAAAGTGAAGGGAAGTTTCAAAAAAAAAGAAGAAATAGGTTAATAGCAACAAGTTTAGTCAAATTTCATATAGTATACTAAAGCTTGAAGTATTTCTTTTTCTTTTTTTTTTTCAAGTTTTCAATCCCGTTCCGCGGCGAAAAAAATACGTGTTAATACTTGAGTTTTCATTATTCTGATGCTATCTTAACTACGTCTGATTACTTTTTTTGGACAAAAGGTCTATTCATATCCAATAATGAATATGTAACAGCGGGTATAGTTTAGTGGTAAAAGTGTGATTCGTTCTATTAACAAACTTAAATAGTTAAGGGGTCTTTCCATTTTTTTCTTTCATCTTCCGATCAAAAACTTTATTTCTTAAAAAGATTTAAGACTTTCCCCCTCAATAGGACATTTGAGGAAAGAAAATACATTCTCACGATTTCTATCCAAAAGTTAATCAGAATTTTTATAAAAATATAAAAATATTGGATTATGGAGTCGAGAAACATAATTATTTTGATTGGTTCAATTATTCCAATCGAATGAGTATGAATAAAGGATCTATGGATGATAGTAAAAAACTTTCAATCGTAACTAAATCTTCAATCTTCAATTTTTGCGCTTAAAAAGGGGAAGATTGAAGCCAAATAGCTAGAAAATGATGGTTTTGGTTTACTAGAACCCTCGGCTTCTTGTTTCAGCTCGGTAGAAACAAAAGTATTTTCCTTAGGATCTCACGAGTAGAAAAGAAATAGGGAACGAAGTAACTAGACTAGAGACTAAAAAGATTTGATAGAATCCCCCTCTTCTAGAGGGATCATCTAAAAAGCAAGTAGCTTTAAATGCATTTGTAAAAAAAGCTGACATAGATGTTATGGATCTCATTTTTTCTATGGTGTGAATACATAAATATTCCATAAAGGAGCCGAATGAAATCAAAATCTCATGTTCGGTTTTGAATTAGAGATGTTAAAAATGATCAACCAACATCGACTATAACCCCTAGCCTTCCAAGCTAACGATGCGGGTTCGATTCCCGCTACCCGCTATAGAATCATTTTTTTAACTTCATATGATTATGATATACAGATGCATTATACTTCTTGATATGCATCCTTTTTTATTGTATTCCCTAAATCCGTCTAATCAGTTTTTCTAGTTATGAAAAGATGCGAAAATAGGAATGAAGGGCGTCCATTGTCTAATGGATAGGACAGAGGTCTTCTAAACCTTTGGTATAGGTTCAAATCCTATTGGACGCAATTCTCTTCTATCTATCTATTCTAGATAGAAAAAAAAAGAAGAACTTTCTTTTAGAATTAGAAAGGATAAATTAGAATTCTAAAGGCCCATTTTTTAAATGATTCGAATCAGAGCTATTTATCGAGAATTCCTATTAATTAAGAATAAAAAAGATCCATTTACCTTTATGTTTGTTCCTGAAGTAGAAAGAGTTCGATCTGTTCCTGAATAGCTTCTCTCAAAA